TTCTACTACTCCTGCTTTTACCCTGTTGCTCGTGCCTAATAACACTAGGTATGTACATCTCGGGTGGTGCTTTACCTCGAACTACGTATGAATCTACTGCTTCCTCTGCTACAGGCGATATCCCCGCTATTAATGCAGCAGGACTGGTGAATATAGATCTGCTAATCTCTAGCCGGCTATGCTCTCTTTGCGTCTGCTACTAGATATGCTTCTGGCTCTGCGTTATGGGGCCACTCGGTCAAATGCCTTTGCCCGTCTATATTTTTGCTACTGAAGCAGCTCATTTTTCACTAAAAACTAGTGGTGGGTAAGGTAACCGTTCTTTCGTCCTAAGACCTAGCTTCTGTTGTCTTTCGGAAGAATATACTCGTTTGATATTTATTTACCACCTTCCGAAAGAGCGCTACCCGCGGGCCAGCTCGAGAAGCAGAATGGAGTGGCTCGACTGGTCAATCCAGAAAGTGTTAACCGCCTTCCAAGACTCCTACTTCGTAACAAGTGAGAGGGACGCTCGCGCACAAGTACCATTCTTGAGTAGCTTTGCCGAAGACTCCTCGCGTTTCTTGGTTAGAGAGTCAAGGGCGGTGTAAGCGGTTCCCCCTTTCCTCTTTCAATCTGCCAATCAATTCCCAAGATGAGATGAACTTGCGATATGAATATATAATTAACGATCCGTGTGTTTCAAAGTCCGAAAGACCTCTTGTTAGAGCATCTACTGACCCCAAAGGGAGAGGATACCCCGTATACCTACTTTTTTCGATCTATGCGGCCATATTTCTTAGGAAACGTATTGCTTTAAGAATCGTACTAAACTTATCGAGAGATTTACCAATTGAGCTGCCCGAACATAAAAAATTGTAGGAGGTTTGAATCTGGCTTTGCCGCGACTTCAAAGTACAATTATTCAGAGGGTAGTCAATACTGAAGAAAGAGAGGTAGGCCTGTCCTTGGTTGAGGCTTTCGAGGAATGGATAGATGGATGATGGTTATCTGGAATCTGGAAGTCTCATTCCCGCCCAAGTCTCTATGTGCCCAACAACCAAAAAGGTAGATGAACCAGGAAGTCACTTATGGCCTTCTAAAGGCCCACCCCGGTGTACACATCAGAGAAAGAAAAAAATGTTTCCTGCAAGAACAAGTGGTCATAGAACTACTAGTAACCGACTTAATCCCTCGCTTAGGGCATCGATACCGGTGGAAGGATCTCCACCAGACCGAGAAGTGCTCGCAAATAGAGAAGAGAGCTCGAATCGCGCTGTTGCAAGAATGAATCTTCTTTATTTTTAACCACCTTCTCTGAACGTTGGTAATGACTAAACAGCCTTTGACCACTAAATAAGGCACCTGACGATAAGTGATTCTATTGATTTCACGCACCAAGCATTTTATGGAGGAGGCATTGGAAGAGACATAGTAAAGTTCGTCTGATTACTATCACCTAAAGGCACCCACTCGGTCTAGTCATTTTAGTTTATTCCACCCCCTTTTTTCTTCGGCTTCCCTTGCCCAGGGAGGTAGCACTGCTTCCATCCGAGTAGCGCCGGTGGAAGTCCGAATGGAGGTCCGATACCCCCACAAGGCCAGTGGCAACTTTTCGGGCCAATCTCGATATGTGTCTGTCATCTTCCGCAGGATCTGACCTATGTTTTTATGCCTCCGCTGTTCTATTGGTCTGAGGCCTGTACGGCGAGGATTTGTGCTGTTGTATCGCTGCTCAACTTCTTTTTTGAGGTGAGATCCCAGATCTGAAATTAGCTCGTGCGGTACTCCATATCTGCAGATTCTGTTTTCTTTAATGATCTTGGCCTATTTCAGTCTTTGATAAGATGCCGCTCCTGGTAAAGTAATCAATTGTGCCACTAAGATGTATTCGTGTCCATTTGATGCTTTGGGTGTCACCTTTCCGATGATGTCAATTCCCCATGTGCAAAATGGCCATGGAGAGGTAAGATTGTGAAGTAACGCCTGAGGCACATGAATAAAGTTTGCATGAATCTGACACTTGTGGGACTTTTTCACGTACTGATGGCAATCGTTCTCCTCTTTTCATTGCCCTATTGAGTAAGGGTCGGTGTTTGCAAAAATGTCGAGCCAGTAGTGACAATGGGGGAGCTGGACACTAGTTGTGCTAGTGGAATGACCCAGTCAGCCCGAACCGTTTTGCGGTTCTAGAGGACCCTGAACAATAAGAGGCAAAGATGCCAGATCTGGACACTTCAGAACAGGAAGAGATTGCTCAGGATGAGTGTCTGGGTAACAAAGCCGAGAAGGGTGTAGTCAAGGTAATTTTATTTCGAAGAGCCCATAGAAGCTGGAAGAGAGTAAGCTTAGTGCCGAAAGGAACAAGCAACTCCTGAGCTACTAAAACAAGAACTCTTTCACTCGGGCTACTTTTCTTATCGGGCAAGTTGCCACCCGTTTGTTCAATACCCGAACTCTAGTAAGTAGCTTAATCTGTCGAGAAGAACCATCCCTACCGGATCGGACATGTAACCAGTCTTCTCCGCTTGAGAGGGAAAGACGGCTGCTCTGTGAACAACCCCTAGTTGCTGGTCCTACTGAGGAGGCATCTCCTTCTAGCCGACCTGTCACTCCGGTTTACACTAGGCGCTAAAAAAGTGCAAGGCATCTGAGATGGATCAGGGCCCAATCTACTACCTCTACATCATCTTCATCCTATCTATCCTCTCCTGAGGTACGTAGGTCTTCTCGCATGAAAAATCCATCTACACCCAACAGTCTTTTTACCACGAGGAAGTGGTACAAGTTCCCATGTGTGATTCTTTTCTAACGCCTCCATTTCTTCCTCCATTGCCTTGGCCCACTTTGGCTCTCCCAAAGCCTCCTGCACTTTGTTAGGAACAGATACAGAGGATATTTGATTCACAAATGATGCATAAGGTTTGGATAACCTATGGTGTGACACAAAGTTAGCTACTGGATATTTGGCTTTAGCAGTTATGGAAGGTTCATACTTTTTTGCTGGTTGACCACGGGTAGTTCTACTAGGTAACACATATGTAGAAGAGACAGACTCTACAGGGTTACTAGGTGAAGATACTGGACATACCTGAGATGGAGCTTCTTGACCAGAAAGTTCGGCATCAGGGGGTGAAGTATCAGATGAGGGGGGAGCCGGAATAGAGTCTTCTTCAACTTCAGAAATCGACTGGTCAAAATTATCCTTTTACTGCTCGAGTACACTTCTGCCCATTTCGCCGGTTTCCTCGTTCGACTGGTCGACTCCCCCTGTCGACTGGTCGATTTGGGCAATTCTACTAGTTGATTCCGGGATGTCAGTACTCTCTTCTTCTGCGTCTTTATTCTTCTTCAACTCTCCCCCACCCAACAAAACATCTCTTCAAAAAACGCATTCTCCCCCTGAAGAGAGGTGCTGTTGGGGGAGAAATAACACATATCTTCATAAAATGACACATCCATGGTGACGTAGAACTTTCGTGTAGGTGGGTGATAGCACTTATAGCCTTTCTGATGAGAACCATAACCTACAAAGACGCATTTGAGAGCCCGGGCATCCAACTTTGACCTCTGATTTTTGGGTATGTGGACAAAGGCAACACAACCAAAGACACGAGCAGGAAGATTATGGAAGGAAGGAATAGAGACATGGGTTGACAGGACTTCAAAGGGAATACGCCCCTGAAGAACACTGGAAGGAAGACGATTAATAAGATGTGAGGCAGTCTGAACTGCTTCACCCCACAGATACTTGGGCATATGAGCACCAAATAACAATGCTCGTGCTATGTCTAGGAGATGACGGTTTTTACGCTCAGCCACACCATTTTGTTCAGGTGTTTGAGGGCAAGTGGTTTGATGGATTATACCTTGTTCTTGGAAATATTCCTGAAAATCACGATTAACAAACTCTCCCCCATTATCAGAACGAAAAACTTTGATATGACCATTGAACTGTGTTTGAATCATTTTTTGAAAGGCTTGAAAAGCAGAAAACACAGCATCCTTAGACTTAAGCAATGCTACCCATGATAATCGAGTGCAATCATCAATAAACAAGACAAAATAACGCATTCCAGAAACAGTAGGTTCTCTGGAAGGTCCCCACACATCAGAGTGAATAATCTCAAAAGGCATAGAACTTTTATTAGAAAGACTTAATGGATAGTTGACTCTATGGCTTTTCGCCAAAACACAAGTTTCACAATGCAAGGAAGACTCATCAATGCCAACAAAGAAAGAGGGCATAGTTTTACGCATTAATTACACTGAATGAGGGATGCCCTAAGCGTCTATGCCATAACCAGACTTCATTCAGCTCTCTAGAAGTCAAAGTCAAAGCAACTGGGACATTCTTCCTTTGCTTCTCCCCGGCATAAGCTTGATCCAGATGAGATAGTCTCCCCCTCAGATACCCCTTGCCAATGACTTCCCTGGTCAGAAGATCCTGAAACACAACATACATGGGAAAAAATGTCACAGAGCACAAGGATTGAGCATTTAGTTGGGGAACTGAGATTAGGTGGTGAGACAAGTCTGGCACATACAACACATCATGCAATACTAAGGTAGGTGTGACTCTTATGGACCCAATACCTAGGACAGGAAAGGATTCACCATTGGCATTTGTAACATATGACACATTAGAGGTGGATAAGGTAATGAAATACTTCCTATCATAGGTCATATGATCTGAAGCACCAGAATCAATAATCTAAGTATCTGAACCTACAAAGTTAGAAATTTTTAAAGCCATACCAATCTTACCAGTACCTCTACCAACCATTGAGACTGAGGGCGGGCCATCACCGCCTGTGGTATGATCTTGCCCAGCGACTCAAAAGTACTCCGAATTCTGAACAAGATGAACAGCTGCCTTTCCTCTCCCTCGAGGTCCAGTTGGCTTGGGTTTACTGAAGTATCCAGCAGGGTACCCAACCAACTTATAACAAGTCTCCTTGGTGTGTCCAGTCAGGTTGCAATGCTGACATACATACCCGCCTGGAGAAGAACCCTGAGTCATGGGGCGAAGTCCTGATTGTGGTGTAGTGAAGCCAGGAGGAGGACTCCTTTGACATAAACATGGTTTTCACGGATCTCCCCAAGATTTCCCTAATCCAATCTGACATCCCTGATCTCAATAGAGACACTCAATCCGGGGTGTATTCCTGAATTGGGAGGTATATGGGGGATACTTGTAACTGCGGCGACTGTTCTCAAGGATTCGTTGAGAGAAGATTTGAACACAAAAAAGGCTCAAGCTCACCTTCGACCAATTTGATGATTCCGCAGTACTCGAACCTTGGAAAAAGCAGCTGACAGAGAATGCCCAAAATCCCGTTAGTCAACAATTAATGGAATATGAGCGCAACTTTCCCCAGTCTGTTTTCCATGATAAAGAACAGGTCATACATATGCCGGAAAAGGGCCTACAAGTAGTAAATGGGAATCTGGAGAAAATGAAGAAGATGATCAAAGAAACTGAGCAAGCCCTCCAAGGGAATCAAAAAGCCATCGAAGAAACCGGTGTCATTCATTCTGGCAAGAATCAGCTGTGGAAACTCGACCGAAAGTCTAATCAACGAGGTAAGGTTGGAACTTAAGCTGGGTCTGTCTAATATTCCTTTGGAAGGAATAGGCTCCCCATGGGCAATGAAGAAGCAAGAGGACCTCACACAGGAACTAATCAAGTTGAATAAAGAACTTGAACAGGCTCTTCGAGAAATGACGGCTGTTTCCGCGCAAGATGATCCGAGAGAGGCTGAACAATGGATAGCAGAACCATTCGCCAATCAACCTCCAAACGATGTGGCAACCATTCAGAGCACTACTCACCCAGTTACCAGCACTATCCGTCCAGCCGCTCCAAGAGAGATACTGAGGAATTGGGAGATCACTATCCTCCCTCGTGACCTCAAGGGGTAAATGATGAAGTAAAACAGGCCTTTCGTGTCAACCCTGCTACTACTAATCAGGGGTTTTAAAAAATAAGACAATTTTCCGGAAATAGCCTACTATCTTTTGTACCGCAAGTGCACTCTTCTGGTACAAAGGACTAGCCCTAGAATCATGGGCACGAGGAATGCTTACCGAAGCCACTATCGCCTGCCTATTGACCGATGCTGCTGTTGGCTTTATGGCATATGAGACTTCGCCACCTTTCGTCTGTCTAGTAGTAGGGGCTAGCCAGCCGTTACCTTCCTTTCAAGGACTTCCCTTCGCCATAAGTATTAGAGTTATAAAGGACAGAAAAGAAGATATCTATGAAAAGGAAGGGAATCGCACCCAGACACGAGACTCAATAGGCTGCTACCGGAATGCGTGACCGATGCCCCTATCCGTTTGCTTCCTAACTTGAATCCACTTTCTAGTAGAAGTGGGTTGCTTTCCTATAAAGTACTAAGCTTTCCAGAGAGTGACTTACCCACAAGCATTAGAGTTATAAGAAGAGCTCAGCTAGTCTACTAACTTCTTTTATTAGCGTAGAGTAAAGAACTATATAAGACTTTCCCCCAATGGAGTACCCTATTCTTATGAGAAAGCATTTCGAAATCGGTACACATACGAATGTTTTAGAATGAATTGCTGTTCTCGCTTTCATCGGGAAACTGTAACGGAATTGGCGCGTATCTGTAGAAAGAAAGCTTGTTAGGAAGGAATAGCTATAACAAGTCTCGATAAGAAAGCAACATCAAGTCTTCCGTTCAATATGTGATATCCGTAGTTTAGCGAGTTATTTATTTCAGTATTAGGTAAACGAGTTCTGTTTTCAACTGTATCCGTAGTGAATCGATTGAAGTATTGAAGATTATTTACCTTGTTAGCAGGAATGGGAACTTTTAAAAGGAATTAAAGATGCAATCGGTCATCGGTCGTGTCTCGTACTGTATCGGTCTCAACTGTCTCAATCTTTTCTCTTTTTTCTTCTATAGGGAGAGATTATATGATACTTCTTAGAGTTCGAGTTGGATTGATTCATAGAACCGGGGGAACCAACATCAAAGAATCTCGCTTTTAGGAAAGGCTCTTCTTCGAGTTCGAGCGTTAATACCCGGAAGACTCACGAGCTGCTAGTCCCTCATTTCCTGAAGCGGACTAAAGGGAAAGATGCTCTATTCGCGTTCCTTCTTGTTTGAGTAGTTCTTTTCAGGCATTCTTAGAAAGGAAATAGTGGCCGCGGTCTGATGACGAGGAGCCCTTATTATAGGAAATTGAGAAATCCGCATACTTGCTACATAAAGTGGTGGTGTAAATGGTGAGGATATCTTAGCCCTGTCATTACTACAGAGGGACAATCATGCGTGCATATCATGGGCTTGACTGACTTTCACGTCCTTTCTTTGACGCCGGTCCTGCGGCAGTTCGGATTCCTTCAGGACATGCCAGACTTAACCGCTCCTGACTTGCACCACATCTTCTGACTGGGAGAGTTGCTGGTCGCATTGTGGAAGCTTGGATTGGAAGGACTTCCTTTGAGACTGAGTCACTGCCTCGTTATGACGATCCTGAGGCCACTGGTTCTGTGACCTGGGTTCCTGAGCAGCAAGATGACCAAGGACCATTGAAAGCCAATGACGGAGCTTCTCAGTAAAATATATCTTATCTATATATACTTGGCTAATTTAGCTTCTTTTTTCCTCTTTTAGTTATTGCCTGGGAGCTCTCTAAGGTGGTTATTCCTTCAACAATAGATGTTCATAGTGAGTTGTAGTACTTAGATGAACTTCCTTGAGTTTGCAGCAGCAGACGTTATTTTGCGTCTTCGTCTTCTTTTCCAACGTCTAACAGTGTCTTCCTCGCTTGTGACTTACTTTCATCTCTTCTCACGAATTGGATTCGAACCAATCAAGCTACTTCCACTTTAGTAGATCGTGACAGGGTCTGTCGTCCTCCTCATTATAGTCCTCCTAAAAGAAATACTACAATACCATTAGACAGAGGTGGCCCTCGTATGAAGAAAATAAGTATTTTCGCAAGAACGATTGTATTAGCCCACAGACGAACGGAATTTTTAATGATGCTATTATTAATCTTTCTAATTGTCAATTTATAAAAGTAAGTCATTGCCCCAAGTAGATGAGAATTGCTTGAAACTCGTTACTCTGAATACCTAATTCAGTTAGATTTTTTAACATAGTAAGTAGGTGCCCCAAAGAGTCCGAATCGTGATGCAGGTGACTCGCGAGCTCTTGAATAGTTCGACCAGGCGGAGGCACTACAGTGTTAAAGTATAATTGTATAAGTTCGTCTATTTTTTGGTAAATTTCCATTTTGATACTCTCAAAACATAGATCTCCCAGCCGTTCGCTCATATTTTCTTCCGTCAAGCCTCGAAGTCGTCCTGCTCGAAAAATTATAGAAACTACTAAATAAAGATATCCCACACCTGCTATAGTTATGATTTCTTGCGACACTTGGGTTAAGAATTCCACGATAAGGTCGTTCATTAGGAGCGTAAAATATTTATGGAGAAATTCAAGGGCTAAAAAACACAAAATAAAGACCTTTGACACCGAATTTGCTTTCAGGGAACTCTTCCACTTTGCAACGAGCAGAAATGTCATTAAAGCGAGGATCCTCTTTTCTCAAGAAAGTTCGCCTTATTGGAGAAAAGGTGTAAGATCCGTTCAATATTTGACTTTTTATCTCGCTCATCTCAGAATCAGATAAACGAATCCCCTTCTGCACAAAATAATCGGGATTCGAAAGCATATGGCTTACTTGTACTCGAACCATGGTCTCTATGAAGAGATTCTTCTCTCGAAGATCGGACATGAAGATAGTTTTCGAAAAAACATTCCGCTGGCTAGCGGGCATACCGGGAAGAGGTGGGACCCAGGAGATGATTCTGTATGGACAGTATCCACTAGCATCACTGAGCCCACGTGAGATCGGCTTTCCCATTCTTTCAGTGACTTATCGTAAAAGCACGTCAACGGCCACCCTATCGGACTTTGCATAACATTCTTGTGTAAGACACATTGAGATGCTTTAAAACCGTTGTAACAGGACCTTGTGGACCTCAGGAGAGATAAAAGTGGGTTAAATGCCCTTATTTTACAGCGCATTCGGTGAACTGGTACCAAACCTCTTGAGGTCTTTTCTCTCCCAATGCCGCCGAAGGTGACCTATTCACAAGATAACAAGCCGTGTTGATGGCTTCCGCCCAAAGCTCTTTACCAACACCCGCATTGCTCAACATACACCTTGTACGTTCCACCAAAGTTCTATTCATGCGCTCCGCCACCCCATTTTGTTGAGGGCTCCGAACAATGGTATTATGCATGACAATTCCTTCATCCTTGCAATATTTGAGAAAGACTTTGTTTACAAATTCCAAGCCATTATCGGTTCTAATCACCTTGATGCACCTTCCGCTTTCTTTCTCCACCTCGGTCTTGAAATGCTTGAATGCCATGAAAGCTTCATCCTTTGACTTCAAGAATTTTACCCATACTTTCCTTGAGTAATCATCAATGAAAGATATGAAGTATGATGCACCTCCACATGATTTAGTGCGAGACGGGCCCCATAAATCCGAGTGAATGTAGTCAAGTATGCCTTTACTAGTGTGACTCCCGGCCTTGAAGCTTCGCTTATGATGCTTCCCATATACACAATGCTCACAAAATTCCTTGTCACCAAAGCACGGGAATAAGTTCCCTTTTCATCAAGATCCCCATACCTTTTTCACTCATGTGACCCAATCTTCTATGCCACCGGAAATTCATCATGTTCTATCACCATTTGTGCACCATCAACAACCGTGCTTCCAAGCAATTTATACAAGTTTCCAACCCGAATACCTTTCATGACAACCAAAATACCTTTGGAGACTTTAATAACTCTACCTTGCCCGGTGTATTTGTAGCCACGAGAATCAAGCTCCGAAAGTTAAATCAAGCTTTTCTTCAATTCCGGAACATGCCTCACATTTTCAAGTATTCTCACAATGCCATCAAACATCCTTAATTGCACCGTACCAACACCCATGATTTTACTCATAGAATTTTTTACCATCTGACATGCGACTTCCCTAAGCTACTACACTCGACCAATGATCAATACGACAAGATGAAGCCGTTTTTCGGCCGGACGACTACTGGTGGTTCGTGAAGGGCACCGAGGGCTGGACCGGGGTGGTTATGGTGGCGTTAATGCTCGTGGCATACACATTGGCTCAACCTTGGTTCCGTCGCAATCGACTAAGAAACCCCCCTAAAACCCTAAAGAAACTTACCGGGTTCAATGCCTTCTGGTACTCCCACCACCTCTTTGTCATAGTGTACATCCTCTTTATTATCCATGGATACTTTCTCTACCTCTCCAAGAACTGGGACAAGAAAACAGTAAGTGCTCCTTCAAATTATTGTACTAGTCCAGTGAAGCAAATTTTATAAACGGCAAAGCCCTTTGTTACTTTCTGCTTCATCACTTTATAACATGCTTGTTTTCATGAATGGTCATCGCAGACATGGATGTATCTGGCTTTCCCAGTAATAATGTATGCATGTGAGCGTTTACTTCGTGCTTTCAGGTCTGGATATGAAACAGTGAAGATTTTAAAGGTATAGTTACTGTTTTCGAAAGTTGTTTAATTTCTTTCCAGCAATAGCTAATGCATGTTTTGCTTTAATTAAGCCACCATTTCATAACAACCCCAAATGCCAAATCCAATTTATACATCAGAAAAGGCAATCAGTTACAATTGGGTTACCTACTGAAAAAGAAAACCATACATTAGAGTCCTACTAGCTACATACTTAAAGTACTAGATAAAGCTAAACCCCCAAATTTATTCTTCCCCCTAGATTAAACTTGATCATCTTCCTATATCCACATTACTTGATACCATAGCACAAAGCCACAAACCATCGCCATGCACTTGATCACTTACACAAGCAGTATAAGCTTCCCTCCATACACTACAATGTCCATTAAGCCCTCATTGCACCCCCAAGACTTCACATAATATGGCACCCATTTTTATTTTCATCACTGAACAAGGCGAAGGTATCGGAATCGGCGGAATAGTAGGGATGTGGTGGATAGTTGGCTTGTGGTGGATGGGACGGCGGTGGCGGATGGTTTTCAAAATGATACGATGGCGGCTCAACCTCAGTTCCCCCCAAACCCCAATGTGCATACGTGTGCGTCTGAGAATAAACAGGTTGTGTAGCATAGCGAGCCGCGCCGTAGCTAACGCAGGGGTGCGCCGCATTGTAGTTCATCGCATGCACTGGAGCAGAGTACGGCTGCAGCTGCTGCCTTGGGTAAGGGTGCTCATACCCCTGCTGCTGAGGTGGAGGGCCGTCATAGGCTGGAACTTGAATTGGGCTCCGGACATTAGGCATTCGGCTCGGGACATTGGGCGGCCCATGAGGCGGAGGCCCGTGCTGAGCTGCCGGCGATCCAGTGCTTGGCGGTGCATCGCCAGCCGGTTCACCCTCAGCAGCATTACCATTGTCCTTCCCGTTTTGCCCCTTGTTCTTTTTCTTTTTACCCCCACCGCCACTGCCATTGTCAGCACCACCTCCACTTTTCTCACCTACAGCTTCACTCTCCCCACCGCCCTGGTTTGGTTCCTGGGGCTTGGTCGCTCTGTTTCTCTTTGCTTTTGGGGTTGCTTTGCTTCCTCGATCTATTCTATTCTATTTTATATTCTATGGTGAGTAAAGCCCAGATTTATCCTTACTATGTGCGCGTAATTACCATCGCACTTCTTCTCCTGCTGTTGCTGAGAATTTGCGACAATCTGTTCAGAGTAGTGCTAGTGTTGGTAAGATTAACGTTGCCAGGCCCGTTATTAAACCCGTGAAGAAACGCCAAGAAAAATTCTGAAAGATATCACTAATGGTGTTAGTGTGAAGAAAGGTGAGACTGATGTGGATGTGCCTTGTGAACCTTCAGATGCTGGGAATGGGATTCGCTTTCATCCTGGGATTTCTGCTCTTCCTCCTAAAGCTCCGGATCCATTGGATCCTGGACCTGAGAGTCATCCCATTACAATGGCTATTGCTAGCTTAGTTGTTGGTGATTCTGATGTTGGGAATCAAGCTGCCTCTGTGTGTGTGCAAGATATGGTCTCTGAGGAGAATGTGATTGTTCCAGCTGGGATAAATGATGCTGCAGCCTCTTCTACTGAAAAGGCTATGATGGCTGTTTGTTAGGGTTTAGCCCGCCGTTGGCGCCTTCATGCACTGGGAGAGGAAAAAGGACTTCTAAGCTTCTTGGTTGATAGTTCGATGTAACTGCGTGACTTTCTGGATCCCTGAGGGATGTAGCTAACTATGTCAGTCTGGATGCTAGCCAAGAGCGGAGGATAGGGGAATACCTTTCCTTGCCTGCAAGCTTTATTAGATTGTAGCTTTCTTCTATTTACAGCTCTAAAATGGATAGCTAGATAGGTTCTGAAAGACCCTTCCTTCCGCCTTAGATAGGAATAGTGTGAGTTCTTCTTTGAGAAGTCCTAAGGTCCTATGAAAGCTTAAGACGCGAGGTCTTAGCCTCTTTCTTTCGTT